TCCGGGAATTCTTGGTCGTGAATATCTGAATAGGACGAACTGCTCTGTGGATATCTTTGCTTCGGAACAAAACAATTCGAATTTGTCGGTCAACTGGAATGTGTATTATCCATATAGGGGATCTTTCAATCGAGAAGATCCGTCGACCTGAGACGAAGAGAAATATCTATCTATTTTATTTAGTTATTCAGTTAAACCCATGCGTATTTTTGATTTTCCAATGGATTTACATCTTTCATTAATGGTAATTTTTTGATGTAGTGAGTAATAGCTCTGGTTGTTTGCTGTTCAAGAATTCTTGTTTAGGCAGTTTATACCATCCATACATAATGTTTTGATCTAAGATTTCAATTCTTCCATGTTTCAGCAGTAGTATATTGTTCCATGGAGCTAAGGTCCAAAATATGGAAGAAACAGGTGTTTCCACGACTCTACCACCCAGTCAATTCTGTTCCACTTAATCTTAATCCCTGTTTCATGGCCACATATCTTTCCGGCTAAGGAATGGGAAACCTTTCTCTTGTTACATGAATCCAATTTTCATTTCATCCGGGAAAAGCCATCTTTTTCTCAACAATGTCTTTGTCATTTGATCCAATAGCGTTCCGTTAGATAGGAACAGCTTTGATAAATATTGATAACTCTCGGATGGAGTATTAGAACGGAAAAATCCATTAGATAATGAACTATTGGTTCTAAGCCATCTCTGGCGAGGAATCAACAATTCGAAGTACTTTTCTTGCGTATTCTTGATAAACCAGCGTTTATATAGAGATGTAGGAAGATCTGTTTGGAAAGTAAGAAGCCCCTTTGACATCTCTTCATCTGCAAAGAATTCTCGATGTGAAAACACAGAGACAAAGGGCTGATCTTTGAATAGGAAAAAGAGGGGATCTGCGGGGTCCCAAATGAATTGACTTATTCGAAAAAAGCCTTGTTCTTGGGAGGATCTATCTCGTGTCTGGTACTGCATGGTTCCACTCTGCAAGAATTCCGAACCATTCTCTTGAAGCCCACCCTCTTCATCATAAATGATCCGCCTGCCCCGAAATGACCTGGCCCAATAGGGAAATCCCAATTCATTGGGCCTTTCGATCCAATCAAATAGAAAGCCCAAAGGGCGCCATATTCTAGGAGCCCAAACTATGTGATTGAATAAATCCTCCTCTATCCGTTGCGGGTCGAGGACTCCTTCCCCTTCTTCAAACTCCGATTCGTATTGTTCATAGAGAAATCTCTGATCAACGATAGAACAAGATCCATTTTGCATGATATCTAAGGGATTCCTTGGTTCGGGCCGAAGAAGCAATGTCGCTCGATCATTATCAAACTGGCTGCAATCTTTTTCTGTCCGTGAGGATCCCACCAGAACGCCTTCTACTTCTAATAGACCATGAACTAGATCAGAATCATTCTCAACGAGTCCATAAGAAGTGATCCCATTTTTTTCATCGAGTCCGGGTAGAGACGAAAGGTCTTGAGCGACCGATCCGGCAGAACAACTCAAAAGATAAAGAAGTATCGTTAATTTCTTCATGCTCGTTCCAAGTTCGAAGTACCATTTGTACAAATAAGAATCCCTTTCGTTACATGATTTCTTCTTCATATAGATAGATATAGGATCTATGGAGCAATTACTTAGAAGTACATTTTGTGCAACAGCCCTTCCTATCTGATAGAAAAGGATCCCATGGTCCTGAACCGATCTTACCTGGGATCGCAAATCCCAAGTTTGTCTATGAAGAGCAGATCTAATTATATTAGTGTCTAGAATTGATTTATTCTGTGTAATACTAATCGATAGGGCCTCATTGGTAAGTGCTACAAGATCTCGTACATTGGAACCCATGGTTATGGACCCGAATCCATTAGTATGGAACATTTTCTTTTCCAAGTGAAATCCCCTAGTATATGAAAGAGTGAAAAAGTGCTTTCGTTGTTGTGGAATAAGAAGCCTTCGTATCTTAATGCATGTATTTAATTTCTTCGGAGCTATTAGAGCGGGATCCACTTTTTGGGGAATATGAGTCGAAGCAATAACAAGAATATTTCTAGTGGAACATCTTTCACAATCCCTGGAGAGATAGTTCACTAATAGACCGAGGGATAAGTAATTCGACTCATTCACATCCAGATCATGAATGTTTGGAATCCATATTATGCAAGGAGACATTGCTTTTGCTAATTCGAATTGAAGGGTGATATAAAATCGGTCCATTTCCGGCATCATATCCATAGTTGGCGCATTCATCATAGTTAGAAGAAAAAGCTCCGTATCAAGGTCACGGTCGATATCGTCACTATCATCAATATCGTCACTATCATCAATAAGAAAACCCTTGTTATCCAGGAACTTGTTCAGAAATACTGTAATGAAAGGAACATAGGAGTTTGTCGCTAGGTATTTGACCAAATAGGATCGTCCAGTTCCTATAGAACCTATCACTAAAATACCCCTAGAGAGGGATAGGGCTAAGCGGAGCGAAAAGGGTTTTCCATG